GGAACATATTTACTAGTTATATCATCCGCAATGGCCTGAATCTCGAGACGTTCTTCGAACCAATCATAGACTTTATTGAGATAGGTAAACCAAAGGGACTCCCCCTCTGAGAACCGTATATGAGAATTTCATCTCGTACAGCTCAAACAAAAAACCCAAAAATAGCTTTGGTTACAGGGGATATGTAATAGAAAGCTTGAAACTTCGTAATCAACTCCCTATCACTTCTCGGAAAATATGAAAGAGTAAAAATAAAAAATCCGAAAGCTTTTTTTTGTGGTCATAATGCCAAAATTTCAAGTCAGCTCTGTTGGTCGTTCCAGGCCTCTTGAATCTTCTATTTACCTATTTCTTTGATTTTTTTTTTTTTTTGTAATGCAGCTTTACTCTTGTTTTCTTTATTAATGATAGGAATTATCTTGTTAAGACCCTATGAATCGATGGAAACCCCAGATTCATACTCGAACCACGATGATTCAATAAAAATTCAAACTAAATCCAAGGATTCCCTGAGTAAGAACCATTGGATCATCACTTATTGAATGATAAATATAATGACTCAAAATCCAAAGAAAGTTTTTTACTTGGATCAAAATAAAACAGGGGGGGTTAAAAATAAAAGAAAAGTATTTTGATTTATAACTCTTTGGAAATTCTTTTGGAATCCGGTCACGGGGTGTGAATATTAAGTAGGAATCATAGTGAATATATATATTTTTTTTTGATCTATTTCATCTATTCCGTGCTTCAGATAGGAGAATGAATATCCGACGAGGTAAAACCATCTCTATCAAGATGACAGACCCACTCTCTGTACTATCAATAAGATCCATTATAACAAGTCACACACTCATATTCCGGAAATACAGAAAGAAATTCCACGATCGAACTACCAATAACAAAAAAATAGAATCAGATAAAAATCCAAAACCGAAATGCTTTATTTTCTATTGAAAAAGCCAAGAATTCGCGGTTAGTGTGAATCTAATTCATTGAAATTCCATCCAATAAAACAGAAGAATTATAAATTTCCAAAATAATAGATAAGAATACCGCAAATAGAGCCATTGCAAGACCCATCAAAGGGGTAGTTCCCCACCCAGGAGCTACTTTACCATATTCTGAATTTAATGGTTTCAATAACCCCCCTAAACCTGTTTGTTTTGGTCTAGCTCTAGAACTATCCTCAACAGTTTGTGTAGCCATACATCCTATTTTGTATTAATTGAGATCTGTTGACTTTGTATACCATTCCGTTGTAAATAAACGCTTTTTTCAGAGATCCATTTTTTTTGTTCTTGAAATTATATAATAATGGAAACAGCAACCCTAGTCGCCATCTTTATATCTGGTTTACTTGTAAGTTTTACGGGGTATGCCTTATATACTGCTTTTGGGCAACCCTCTCAACAATTAAGAGATCCGTTCGAGGAACACGGGGACTAGTTGAAGTAATGAGCCTCCCAACATTGGGAGGCTCATTACTTCAATTGATATAATAAAAAATCATTTCGTCTTTTTAGTTTGAATTTTAGGCGGTTCTCGAAAAAAGATAGCGAAAAAAATGATCCCTAGAGTGGAGACTAAGAGGAATGTATAAACCAATGCTTCCATAAATTCGATCGTGCTTTACTTACAATTATAACTTCCGTACCTATTTATTTGAGATTATCTCTCCGATAAAGAAAAAGAAAGAGTCAAAGAAACGGGGAAGAAGATTTTTCGGTTAACCTTAACCTATGTGAAATCAAAAAAAGAAAGAAAAAATAAATAACAGAGAAATCCTGTATCAGACTGCTTGTCTTTTTGTAGTTGGATCTCCAAGTTTTTGGAATGCTCCAAATTCTAATTGAGTATCCAAATCCGGGTCAATACCAGCAAAAACATCTCTGAAGAGGGTTCTAGCACCATGCCAAATGTGCCCGAAGAAGAAGAGCAGAGCAAACGAAGCATGCCCAAAAGTAAACCAGCCCCTCGGACTGCTACGAAAAACACCATCCGATTTCAAAGTAGCGCGATCTAATTCAAAAATTTCACCTAATTGAGCGCGTCTAGCATATTTTTTAACAGTAGCAGGATCACTATAACTGACTCCATTGAGTTCGCCACCATAGAACTCAACGGTTACACCTACTTGTTCGACACTATACTTCGATTCTGCCCTTCTAAAAGGAACGTCGGCTCTAACAATTCCGTCTCCGTCTACCAAAACAACCGGAAATGTTTCAAAAAAAGTAGGCATACGACGTACAAAAAGTTCACGCCCCTCTTTATCTCTAAAGATAGGATGTCCTAACCACCCAACAGCTATTCCATCCCCGCTGTCCATTGAACCCGCTCTGAATAATCCCCCTTTTGCAGGATTATTCCCGATGTAATCATAAAAAGCCAATTTTTCAGGAATTTTAGACCAAGCTTCTGATAAGCTTTGATTTTTTGCTAGCCCAGCGCCAACTCTTCGATATATTTCTTGCTGGAAGTATCCCTGATCCCATTGATAACGGGTGGGACCAAATAATTCGATAGGAGTAGTTGCTGAACCATACCACATTGTTCCAGCAACAACAAAAGCTGCAAAAAAGACAGCAGCAATACTACTGGAAAGGACGGTTTCAATATTGCCCATACGCAATCCCTTGTAGAGACGTTGGGGCGGACGGACACTAAGATGAAATAGACCCGCTAATATACCTAAAGTCCCCGCTGCAATATGATGAGAGGCTATCCCTCCTGGAACAAAAGGATCAAAACCTTCTACGCCCCATGCTGGATTTACAGGTTGTACCTCCCCGGTTAGTCCATAAGGATCGGACACCCATATTCCAGGACCATACAACCCTGTTACATGAAATGCACCAAAACCAAAGCAAGCTAGCCCTGAAAGAAATAAATGAATTCCAAAAATCTTGGGCAAATCTAAAGAGGGTTTTCCTGTGCGTTCATCAGAAAATATTGCTAAATCCCAATACACCCAATGCCAGATAGCTGCCAAGAAGCACAAGCCAGAAAACATAATATGTGAGCCGGCCACACCTTCGTAACTCCAAATACCCGGATTCGATACAGTTCCCCCTGTGATACTCCAACCACCCCATGAATTAGTTATTCCTAAACGAGTCATGAAGGGTATAACGAACATACCTTGTCTCCACATTGGATCAAGGACGGGGTCAGAGGGATCAAAAACTGCTAATTCATATAAAGCCATTGAACCGGCCCAACCAGAAACCAAAGCTGTATGCATTATATGGACAGCCAGCAAACGGCCGGGATCATTCAATACGACGGTATGCACACGATACCAAGGCAAACCCATGTAAATACCCCTTTATCAACGAAAAATAGACACTATGTAACTTTATTGCATTGGAAAAACTATGCTATGGACCTCCCCCTTTCAGTGGATTCTCTCGGAGAAAGGATTAATATTTGTTATATTCTTGTTTTTTTTTAGTAAAAACGTAAGAATTCGGTTCGTAGGAACAATGAGAAGCAGATCTATTCTATATCCGATAAGTACCAATACGCAATGGGGGTTGATCCCATTTTCTATGAACAAATACATAGTTGTTAATCATTCAAAAAACCTATCGTAATTTGTTTTCACCGCTATGGATAAAAGATGATAAAAGACAATATGATTAAGGCAATCAAGGTTTTCTGACGCTTCCACACCAAAGCGGACGCGGTCCGACCGACGCTTACACATGAAAGATCCCGCGCCGCGTAAGGCCGATAACAACACCTTATTTTATTTTTTATTCCACCTTCTTCCAGGGTCGCGGTTTTTTGTTGCTCGCTTTTTATGCCTATTGGTGTTCCAAAAATACCTTTCCGGATTCCCGGAGATGAAGAAGCTTCTTGGGTTGACCTGTAGTGCGACTTGTCAGATATTTTGGGCTATATGGGATTTTCCCGTTGTCTCCCCCGATCGAGATATCGCCCATTTTGCCCAAGAAAGACTGAATTATCAAAAATTTGGAGCGTGAAGGAAGTTCGATTGTTAAGTTCAATTATGTACAATTCGATCTATTTTGGGGGGTATTCAAATCAATATTATCAATTAGAATCTAATTTATAAAAATTTATGGTTAGCTTGGGTGGACCAAAAAAATGAAGGACCCAGGCTCTGTTTAGAAAAAACCCAATTGGTAATAAATATATTTATGATTATTAATACTTAATTTCATAATACTTATATCATAGATCATAAAAGATCTTTTGAATAAGAAAAAAATTTATGACTTTTAATACCCCCAAAAATAGGATAAATACGTCGAATATTTGGCAGAAGATAGGAAATGAATTGAAAAAGAAGTAAGTGGTAGGAAAAAAACGAAGTTTTATATTAGTAAGATGTGTCCTGCTGTATGTGCAAATCTAAATCGGGTCTATTTTTACTCGGAGTAGAGCAGAAACCTAAAACAACTGAGGAAGTCCATTAGGAACAAGAAAATAACATCGTTATTGGGATTCGATCTCGGTGAAACCATACATCAATGAGAAGTTAGGTCGATAAGTTTAATGGATTTTGTTTATTTATAGGGAAGGGGGACAAAGGAAAAGGCGTCTTTCTTGAAAAAAGAAAAAAATAAAGACGCTTCTTTAATAAATTATAAAATTAGATTAGAAAAAGGGTGTCCCGCCATAAAAAACAAAAGAAAGAGGGCCGGAATCTACACATTGATTCTTTTTTTCGCAAATTTTGTTAAACCGTATGCATCAAAAGGTGCATGTACGGCTCTTATCTTAAGGGATACAAATTTTATCCTAATTAACGGACTTTATCGAAGCAGATCCCTCTTTTTAGGCCAAGAAGTTGATTACGAGATCGGGAATCACATTGCTGGGCTGATGATATTTCTCAGCATAGAGGATGCGAATAAAGATCTTTATTTCTTTATAAACTCTCCCGGCGGGTTGGCAGTAGCCGGATTAGTCATTTATGATACTATGCAATTCGTAACACCTCATGTCTATACACTAGGCCTGGGATTAGCCGCCTCAATGGGATCCTTTCTCCTGGTCGGCGGAGAAATTACCAAACGCCTAGCATCCCCTAACGCTTGGCGCCAATGCGTTTTTTAAGAAAAAAGACTATGCCTTCGCCATATGAAATATGAATATTAAGTAATAATAGCATGGCACTTCTCGAATTCGATATGAAATATATATATATTTTCAAAACATAGATTATATATCGAAAGGGCACTATCAAATTAGTATAAGAGGTATTCCCCGATTTTCTCCGGGACCTTTTCAGCGTCACAAACTTTTTTGTTTCTCCCCTATAAAATGAAAGAGTACGAAAAAAAAAAAAGAAACTTTGGGATTGCTGAATCACAAACGAAATAATATATAAAAAGCAACGGGGCCATCATAGTATTTTTTAACTGTTCTGAAAGCAAGGATGGTAATTGGATCATTTGCCGACCCGGATCTGAGAAACTAAACCCTATATCTAATCTATATTATTTTCTCTTTCTTCACTGGAAGGTCAGGTCAAAGTGAATTCGATTGTGGAGCCGTATGCAATGTGCCGAAGATGCCTGTACGGTTGCTCAATTCTATCTTGTTTTTCTTAATTATCATCCCCTCTCCTCATCATCCGAGATAGAGGAACCATTTGTGATATCATCAGGGTAATGATGCATCAGCCCGCGTCCTCTTATACTGCCAAAGACCCAGCGGCGGAGGTATTCGTGGACTCAGAGGAAATAGAAGAAATTCGCGAAATGGTCCTAAGGGTTTATGTACAAAGAACAGGCAAACCCCCAAGGGTTATAAACGACCATTTGGAAAGAAATATTTTTATGTCAGCAACCGAAGCCAAAGATTATGGAATTATTGATGCTATAGGGATTAAAGATATTCTTGTTCGTGTACGGGATGACCATCCTCGTCTGGACGATTCTCCCAACCCCGCAACACCACGAGAATTGCGATAAGTTTCCCTTTCGTTTTCCCTTTAAATACTAGGAAAAAAAAGGGAATGTCAACACATCCGGGAAGATAAACTTGCTCTTTCTTTATTGTAATGTATAATTCTAATACATATGGGATCGAATCCATATGGAAGCAGTTACGATAAGAACCGCTTGCATTTGTCCACGGAATTCCTAATTCAAATTGAAATATACACGGATTCATTAGCTAAGATTGCTGGGTTTCAGCATATTCATGGTACCCGCGTATAGGGGTTCAAAATGTTTTGATTGCACCTTATCCTAATCACAACCAGGGAGTTGCGCTTAATTAAACTTCCTACTTCCGTGTTTCGTAATGTTGACTATTATTCCTAAGCAGGCCGGGTGGGGTTCGGATCGATCTAAACCCACCCACTCATTATGTATACGATTCAAGATGCCAACTATTAAACAACTTATTAGAAACACAAGACAGCCAATCAGAACTGTCACGAAATCACCCGCCCTGCGGGGATGTCCTCAGCGCCGAGGAACATGTACTAGGGTGTATGTGCGACTCGTTCAGATCCTCGCTCGGACAAAATAAAGGGAAAAAATATCAAGTTTCAATGTCAGTACCTGTGAATGGGATAAAATAGAAGCAAGGGCCGTTCACTATTAAATAAAAAGACATAAAAAAAGATATATTATATCCTTCTAGCGTGTTGGAATTTATGGTTTCCATTGGTGCAAATCCAAGCATTTCAATTTTGAATTGAAGATGAAAAAATTCCCCATTGGTAACAAATGGTTATCCATTAAGCGGGGGAAATCCCATTTTCAAAGCAGAAATCTTATGCACCTACTTTGGAAAAATTGGAAAAAACGGACTAAAAGGGTCAGCTACTCAGCTAATCTTCATAATTCAATATCGTTACTGTATAGGTGGGTCTCGTTGTGAAAGACCTATGACTAGATAATTCATGGGTAGAGCCAGAGAATGTGAACTGTACACGTTCCCAATGGCATTGATTAAATGAAGTCAGGGGCTCCGGTGTATAGAGAGGACCTCACCGTTTAAGACGTAACCATAGAAACGAAGGAACCCACGATTTCTTTATTCATTTCTATTTAGTAGTTTTTTTTCTTTTAGGTTTTTTAATACCGAGTATCAATACTATTTATTATTTCGAGGTGAAATACGGATAAAAAAAAAAAAGATAAATCGTGGTCGGGAAGGTTATAGTAGCCAAAGCCGTTGGAATTTTTGTTTTATACATTGGAAGAATCCGTTTTGTTATTAAGAAACTAGGAAAGAGGAAAAGAATAACTGAAAGAAAAAAAAATTATTAGTTATTCATTAAAGTTTCATTTATTCAATGACCAGAATTAGACGGGGATATATAGCTCGTAGACGTAGAACAAAAACGCGTTTATTTGCATCAAGCTGGCGGGGGGCTCGTGGAAAACTGACTCGAACAATGATTCAACAGAGAATAAGAGCTTTGTTTTCGTCTCATCGAGATAGAGATAGACAAAAGAGAGATTTTCGTCGTTTGTGGATCACTCGAATAAATGCAGCAATTCGCCAGAACGGCGTATCCTATATTTATAGTAAATTTATACACAATCTGTACAAGAAGCAGTTGCTTCTTAATCGTAAAATGCTTGCACAACTCGCTATATTAAATAGGAATTGTCTTTATATGATTTCCAATGAGATCCTAAAAGAAGTAGATTGTCAGGAATCCGCTAGAATATTTGAAATGTAGTTCGCTGGAGAATGAACTCCGGGAAGGTAGAGTAGAAATTAATATGATAATATGATAAGGAGAATATGATAAAAAAGAGAATATGATAAAGCCGCTCAAAATAAAATCAGTAAAGACGTCCAATATCCAATAAAAAAGGATCTCTTGTTCCCACATTCTTGTTTTTTCTTACAATACAACAATCTAAGCAAGATTGGATTCTCGAATTTTTCAAACAAACTCTCAATTGAATTAATTGAGGAGTAAGCTTTTTTTTTTTTTTTTATTTATTTCTGGTTCTAAGACCAACAGTTCTTACGGTCGACTGCTTTCTTTCAAACCGTTTCGCCTTATGACGAAAAGGTAACAAAGATAAAATACGAGCTTGTTTTATAGCAATAGTAATTAATCTTTGTTGTTTTAAAGTCAATCTATTTACCCGTCTCGATAAAATTTTTCCTTGTTGACTAATAAATCGACTAATTAAACTGATGTTTCTATAATCAATTCGATCCCCCGATTGGATCGGGGGCAAACGCCTACGAAAAGATCGCTTAGATTTAAGAAAGAGTCGCTTGGATTTATCCATGGTTTGTTTATTCCTTAGCCCGAAAATACTAGTTGAATCTGATCCAAAAAAATGAGAATGACAAAAGGAAAGGATTTTTTTTTTTCTTTTTTCTATTCTATTTAAGTTATTCTAGATTTAAGCCCTATCATAGATTATAGAAATCCTGTTCCATATAACAATTAAGAATACGGTGTGTCCCCTTTCATCTTCCTTGTAAAAAAAGACAGACACTTGACTTGATTCGATCTATTTCTTTATCTCCCCATGAATTGTCTGTTTGTAACAATAGGGACAGAATTTTTTCAATTCTAATCGACCAGGCGTATTGTGTCGATTCTTTTGAGTAACATATCTGGAAATACCCTTCGATTCCTTATTATTATTAACACCCCCTCGAACACAATTGGTACATTCCAAGATAACCGTTACACGGGCATCTTTACCCCTGGCCATAACATAACCCCCCTTTGAGTTTTTGATTTAACCAACCCTTCTTTTTTCCGATCTAAAGGTAAAAAAAGGAAGGAAAAAAAGAAATAGAAGTTGCTCGAACTAGAAATTTGGAAAGATTTCGTTGCAATCACAACAAAATATAGTAAGTAATATTCAATATTTAAAAAATTCAAATAAAAAAAATGAATATAAATAGAAAAAAAAGTAAAATAACGATTTCGAACTCTATTTCTCTATTTCATTGAGTTCTATTTACAATAGAATTCTATTCATAAGATAATCTTCTTTCATTTAAATATCTTGTATGATATTCTTGTTTTAGACAAATTTCCGCTCTCACGATATTTTTTTTTTCAATTGAATTGGATGCGTAAACCGAATTTAGCCGGAGTTGAATCTACGTTTTTATTTCTCTTTCCTCCTTTCTTTATTGTACTTAATCGGATCTAATTCTATTTTAGATCCAAGAAAAGAGGGGGAGGGATTAGTCATAGATCTTGTGATTCTATCTATAATCTTCTTCACCCCTTCCCATGTCAATAGTTAATAACTAGGAAAAAAAAGGGAATGTCAACGCATCCGGGAAGAAACGATTGATCTCTATCAATAGACCCGCTAAAGCCCCGAACCAGAGAGCACTTAGTACCGGTGCCACGGAAAGATATGTTTTTAGATCTCGCATTGAAAATCCTCCTTCTTTATTGTAATGTATAATTGTAATACATATGGGATCGGATGTATATGGAAGCAGTTAAGATAAGAACCGCTTGTATTTGTCCACGAAATTCCTAATTCAAATTGAAATGTACAAGGATTCGTTAGATCAGATTTTTCCCTTTCTTAAAACCGAAAAAACATCCCTTTCCAAATGAGCATTCCCCCAAAACATTCATTTTGAGTTCTTTTTTACGATTCATCTAATATATATTATAATAATATATAAATAATATATAAGCCTTCTAATAACTAATATCGAATCACTAATAATACATATTAGATGGATAAGCCTTCTATTATTAGATGGTTTGTTATATGAGACCAAAAAAAGAAATGGCAAGATAACTTGTATATCAATGGATATGGCTAAGGATAAAAAAAAGGATTTGGAAAATAAGACAGGAATTCTCTACAATGACACAGTCGACCAATTGAAAGGGATGTAGCGCAGCTTGGTAGCGCGTTTGTTTTGGGTACAAAATGTCACGGGTTCAAATCCTGTCATCCCTACCTATTACTTCTCCTCTGAGCAGTAACGAGGGATCGAGTGAAATCGATTCAAATCTTGCATACAGAATCTTTTTTAGTCTAGGTATATATAA